AGTACTTTCCCCCTTGACCCTTAATAATGGAGGACTCATTTACACAAAAGCTAAACTAAACAAGGAATTCAATTAGAGCAACTGTAATTGGATTGGTTGGATCGACATCATCGAAAGCAACCCCAACTATATGGTTGACAATTCTCAAGAGAACAGGATGTGCTCAGCTTATGATTGCAACTTCCACTCCTTCTCAATACCCGCAGAAGCGGGGGCAGAAGCACTCGACTGTAAGGAGAGGAGCGAAAAGCCAGGATGGCTTGGTAAGCAAGCAACCAGTTATGTAGGCGCCAACTCCCAGTTCTTTCTTTTTCAAAGTCACGATCAGAAAGGAAGTTAGGAGTAGTACCGGTTCAACCAAGTGCCCAAGCAGCAACAACAACTGAGCCGGGTAATGAAGAAGGAGTTCATAGTTAGGATGCCCAGAATCCCCGGTGATAGAATCCACTGCTCTTTGATTTTAAGGAGAAATTGCACAACTAGAATAAGAGGGTGTACATTCATGCCCCGAATAGGCTCTTAGATGGACATGGACAGAAAAGGTTGCACCTTACCTTATAGAAAGTAGCTAGTCTTGCCCTCGTTAGGCTTAGGGAAGGACCTGATTGATTGCCCTTTTTGCCTTGCCTTTCTTACTGGATTACCTGATTGACTTTCTTTTCTTTCTTTGCGGGGATTCCCTGATTACGCTACCGCCCCTTATTCAATAAAAAGGAATTGATAGAGGGAATATGCAATATTGAGTTATCCCCACCCAATAGTAAAGACGATTCCTCCTTGGAGTACCAGCAGCACTGACGCTTACGCTTACGCTTTCTTATGCCGATTCCTATTCCTATCCAACATACTCCATTGCGTTGCGTAACGAGGGTTTCGGCCTAACGACTGCTAATGAAAGTCTTCCTAGAAAGATGTTTGCTTCAAGGGCTCCGCTCCTTCACGAGAGGACACAACCTCTATCGCAGCTTTAATGCGATTGAGCTCCTCCTGAGAAGCACTATCCAGATGAAGCTTCTCATAGACCGCCATACGGAAATATCCTTTGACGGCTCTTTTATTAGAGGAAGAAAGAAATGAATCAAGTTTCTTTGTCATTTCTTTACGTTTAGTTTCCAGGGTCGGCCCTGGTTGATCTACTTCATCCCTTTCATTACTAAGGGATGGAAGGTTTTCGATCGAAGAAAGAGACAGCATTCTAGTCGTGATCCCCCTGAGCTTCTTTCTCAAAGTCTGTGGTTTGTTTTCCACTTACTTATATATGAGATTTGAAGCTGCATCGAATTGAATTGATGAGCTCTCCACTGAGGAACCTGCCACCTCTCTTTGATTTGATGAAGAAACCATCACTGAAGCAATTAGTAGGAAAAAGAATTCCCAATCGGCCAGCAGTGAAGCCGCTTGACGGAAGGGAATTCTTTCACATTAGTAAGAGAAGGAGTAGGAGTAGCAGTCACTGGTCTTTCTTTAGCAGGGATAGATCGAAAAAGAGAGAAAAACCGCTCGCACCCATCCACTGAAGCAGTAGCTGAGGAAGCAAGGACTGAGGAGACGGGAACCGAGCAAGAATCACCTGGTAAGACAGCAGAAGGAGAAAAAGACCAAAGTGATCCTGATGATGACGGAAGCTCCTCAAGTGAGTCATCCTCTGACGAAGCGAGCCTTCAGTATATAGAGGAAAGAGTCCTCAAGATTACTCAAACTCCCTTGGCTCCATGAGGAGTTTACTCAACGGTGGCTCAACCAGCGAAGGATCCAAATCTCAGAGCAAAGCCAGCGCAGAAGCTGCCCCCGGATCCACACAGGGAACTTCATAGGAGGTTATCCTTACTGCTCTTAAAAATTTGCAATCTTTATTGGACCGTGATAGCCAGCTAAAACTGAACGGGGTGGAAGCATCTTCTTGGAATCACTAAGGAGGTAGGAAAGGATCCAGGGTTGCCTGAGGCCCTGAGAGCCAGGATGCTTGCTCTTGAGGATGAAGTAAACATGGTCATGGGCCAATATCTCAGTGCTGTTGAAGGTATGAATGAACACTTTACCCTAGTTGGGGGTGGGCGGTCCTCCATTAGTCTTCTGTGTTTGCAAGGGTGGAGTCAAGTTGATTGATTTGCGATCGGGTCGGTCTTCCGGAGGTGTAAAAGAGGGATCTTTCAGAGTGGAAGGAGATTTTGAGGAAATGGGAGCTTGATTACACAATCCACCAACGTCTGATCAGGGGTTTTCTTAACGGGAAAACTTGCGGGGGCTTGGATTTAATGGGCTTTTTGCCGTGCAGATGTGAGAAATTGCTATCAGCCATGTTCAATTGTTTGTACTCCCGCTTCTTTCTCCTTTTTCAAACTGAGAGCCTTTTCATATAAACCCATCATTTGGACTGGCTAGGTATACTAATTCGATTTAGGCGGTTTTGACTCCTATTTTTTGTAGGAATTTACATTTTATTTTGGTATCTAAGACGGTTTAGAAAGTCTTATATGCTTTCTACTAGAAATAGGCGTCCTATGGAAGAGTTCTTCGGCCGGTGGTACCTATTGTTAGGCTATGCCCACGAGTAGAGAGTGCTTTAGAGTTTAGGATGCTCTTGTATTGAGAGAGGGTTGCTGGAGAGAGTTTTCTTACTTGTGGAAGGTTTGTTGTCTAATCTTGTGATCTCCATAGTGGAGCTTTGCCGGCCTTCACCGGTGGACGTAGGTCTACTGACTGAATCAGGCCAGTATGGTTGGTCTTCTTGTGTTTTCTTTGCCTCACTAAACTAGGAAATAAGCGCTCTAACAAAGCAAAAGAAGGATGCCCTAAGCGTCGAGGAACATGTACCTTGGTCTATGTAAAGGATGCACTCTTTATGGGGGCATGTTTCCTGAAAAAGTCGCTGGCCTTCAAGATCATTGATTGAGTAGATCCCGATAGAGAGGGAGTTGAAGTTCTTCGAGGGGAAATAGAGTTTTTTAGTGTAGGGGCTTAAGTTTCCTTATAGGAGTAAAGGCTATAAGTCTAAAGGAAGAGTTCATAGGCAGATCGAAGTCAAAGCAAGGTTTATAGCAGTAAAGCATTAGGCTGTGGCATTCTACTTTCTTTGCTATCCTTGATGAAGGAAGGCAAGTCAGCGGTCAGGCTAGTGCGAATATATAGAGTCTCTCCCTTGAAATGCCAAAAAGACGCTATTTTCATTCAACTGTCCTTGAAAGAGAGAGGAGACCTCTATCAATCAGTCCCCTAAAAGCACGCCTTTATCTAGTCTAATCGAAACCTAGGATAGCTGTACTCAAAGCTCCAAGAAGCGCCTCCTAGGGCTTCTTTCCCTTAGTATATCTTGCTCTAGGGTGAGTTAATTCCCATTACATTAGTAGTTCCACTTCCCATTAATAAGACAACCCAGAAAAGTTCTGCCTTCCCTCAGGCTATATATGAACTTAGCTATGACTCTGAAGGAAGTTTGCAGAAACTAAGTGGATATCTTTACTAGTGGATTAACCGCATCAACAGGAAAGAGAAGAGCCCTGGAAACGACTAAAATACTAGTACCGAAAAAGCATCCCACAGCCGATTATCTTCAATGTGAATGTGCCATTTTCTCGGGAAAATTGGAAGCAATCACTTTTCCCTCTTAAGTGACAGTTCAATCCTGCCAGTTGAGCGTTTTCTCGGTATTTTTGGATGAAAGAAAGGGTTTATGAGCTATTACCTTCTTTCTTCAATAAAAACACGATTGGCCTACGCTTTCTCTTGCTCTTTCCTTTCCAGTGAAAGCGACATAACTTGCTACTTACAAACGCTTTTTAGAACGCGAGGGAATGAATATCTTAAAATCTATGGTAAGAGAAAGTCTCAACACGAAAGGAAAATAGCGCTTTATGTGAAGAAACTTCCTTCCATAGTTGAACGTCTCAAAGTAAGAATGAAAATAAAAAAGGACTTACCTTTGTGAAAAAAGATAAAATGAAAACAAAGAAAGATTCTTAGGTGGACAACTAGACTTTTGGGATGGGAGGGAGCTCTGATTTATGTGTGCTTTTGGTGATCTTGAAATGTTGTATGTAAGAATGTGAGTTTTCGGGCTGCTATGCTGTTCCTCTTTCTATCTATATCTTCTTTCCACCTAGGGCAGCTTTCTACCCGCACTTGGACTTTCATTCTTAGCCGCGAACCCCTCTGGTTGGCTACCAGCTCTTGGGGGTTCACTCCATCATGTTTCACCCAAAACATAAGATTCGGTACGTGTGAAGTCCGACACCTTATCCGCTTATTCCAATGAAGCCGGCAGCATTAGACTGGCTTACCAACCTCCCGGCCGAATCCATTCGCTGAGTTGGCCGACAAGTGCATCAAGCAGTTCAGCTACAATATCGATGTCGCGCCCACTCGCCCTATAGAATGAATTGTTGGAGGTTTTACTTGACGAGTAAACCTTAGTTACCCAATGAATCATTTGCAACATACGTGGGAAGGTTAATGGCCCTAGCAGCTAAAGTGAAAGTGATGCCTCCAGTCCATGAAAGTTATCAGACGTTCTATATTCCAATTTGTTGAATGTCAGTTGAGGATTCAGGAGGGGAAGAGGAATCCTTGAAATCAGTTGATTGAAAAGAAATGAGAAAGAATCTCATCAATCTTTATAATATATAAAAACAAAGGTTTGGGTTTTCTTAATAGAAATAGAAAAGTCAAAAAGAAAAGCAAAAAAGCGAGATTTCAGAAACTAGGAATCACAATGTTAGAAGGTGCTAAATCAATAGGTGGATTACAGAATCAAAGCTCGAAAACAAAGAAAACCGGCCTTTTCCAAAGAATGACTGCTGCTTTCCCACCCCTTTTTTTTTTCATATCAAAAGTGTCTTTCACTTCCCTACCAAATCTCTCTTTATTCTGGCACATAAATGTAGGGATCGAAGAGATTATAGCGGATCATGTTCACCAAGAAATGACCCGAAATTTTCTCTTGGTCTATTTGAGATTGTTCCTTTTAATCGTAATCAAAGATGTTTTCTTGTCTCTCGTTTCTTTTCCGAACAAATCGAAGAACCTAATGGATCGAACTAATCCTTGGCTGCTACGAAACATATCGGCCTTGCGTTGCGGAAGGAACGTTCTGTTCTGAGTCTGAGAAGATATAGAGAATTTACCGGGAGAAAAGAGTCAGCAACAGCAACAATAATCAGAGCTTATTCCTTTCCTCCTCCTACTAGACCACTTTCCTAATTGCCCATTGAACTGGTGGAATACATCGCACCTTTGTTCTGCTCACTCCATGCTCGTATTCGTTTCGTGCAACAGCCCCTTTCTTTCTATTCCATCTTACTGCAGGGAACTGGCCTCACAGCATCAGGGAAGTTTTCCACACAACATTTTCGGTTCACTTCTAGGCACTCTCGATCAAAAGAAAAAGGATATGGTTCAACCCCGGTCCACAGGCTCTCGATCTTTAGGGTGCTTTGGACTCTCCCTTTGCCTCTTTTGAATGCCTGGGATGGAAAAGCAAAGATCATATCTTGATGCGTGTACCGTAATGCTATCCAAACGAAGATTAATTACCTACCGACCATGTTCTCTGTGTTGCGCTATATTACGCTATCGATAGAGGAACTTGATATGCGAGATGCGATGCCACTGGTTGCAAAAGGAAGGGCCAAGCTAGGCAACAAAAGAGATTCCCTTCCGATGCGTACTCAGGAAGAGAAGGTACTCATTGCCGAGCTAGGGAAATTCAAGAGATGCCTGTCGCATGCGTGCTTGATATCCGAGATGCGCTTCCCTTGACATGGCAGGTACAAGATCCTTTCCTTACAGGCTGCTCTATCAAAGGACTCTCTCAAAAGCCGGAGAGAGTGATTGAATTGAAGCCATGTACGAAGCCTAGCCACTATTGGGCTCTATAAAAGTTGCTGGCGGCAGTCAAGGGGAAGAGCCTGTTCCTGCGTGTTGCCTTTTCAATTGTTGTACCGATTGCTTTTGAGAGTGCTAACATGAAGGCTCGCTGGCTAAGAGTTCCGTAATCGCCCAGCTTACGGGTACGGGACTAAAAAACAAATATAACAATTGATCGATCAGGAAAGCATCGGATAAGCATGAAACTATCTGCGTAGCCTAATCGTTGATCACGAGTAATATACCTTTTTTAATCCAATCAATGCGCAGAAGCATGAAAAGAATTGAATTGCCTTTCAGGGCCTGTGACTTTACGAACAAATAGAAACGAATCATTGTGAGGAAATCCAGTAGCTGGTAGCAAAGCTACCTCTCCCATGTCTTATGGTGTTCCAGTTGAGATTTACGGTTCCGAGTCAGATTCTGATTGCGAGAAGGAGGAACTGAACTCCGATTGTGATGGCGACTGCCGGAACTACGATTTCTAAAACAAATACGAAAGGTAAAAAGACTGACTATTCCATATAGTCCGTGCTCTGCCTCTTGGGATTGGGCTTTATGGCTTTCATGATGGTGCGCTGGCAGGGTGGCTAACTGACCTACTAGGAGCAGCATGTATAACGAAATAGGAGTCAAAGAGGCTTACCTCGGAGCTTAAAAAGGCAGGGGTACGGCAGGTTTGGAACCGTAACCGTCTCTTTCTCCCACAGGCTACTCTTGAAATCGTGGACTCGGAGTGAATGAATAGACTACAATTAGCATTGCCTTGTTATTACCACCCGGCCTACTAGGTGTTTCGGTCTTTAGCTTAATTGTTATTAACTTATACCTCTGTTGACCGACCGTGCCACTCTAACTTAGGTTTTTATTCCTTCTCACTTCGAAACTCAAGGCTCTGTCAAGAGGAAAAATACATATTACCATATAGTCATACAAGGAGATGCCGGTTCCGTCCGAGTTCGGGTTTGAGGTGGGGGTTTGGCCTCCGGGGCGTGGGTGTTCCTTTAGGTCCGACCGGAAGGAACACACACACCCTTTTTTCAAAGGAAACAAACAGATCTACAGTAGACATAAGTATAACCCATAACACTCTAATCTAAAAGAGAGAGACTTAATGAATACGTAGAAGGTCAGAGTTCAAAGGAAGAATGTAAGATACACGAGCAAAATGAAATACGCTGAGTGAAGCCTTAATGGAAGATATGTCCGATGTCTACCCGGAGCCCGATATTCAACTCGATTTTTGATTAATATTAATATGATTGAGGGTAGGGTTAGGGACAAGGGTCTCTCCTCGAGTCCACTACTACGCCAAAAAAAGTGCCCTTATTCCAATACACCCAATGCCAGATAGCTGCCAAGAAGCACAAGCCAGAAAACACAACACAATATGTGCCCCGGCCACACCTTCGTAACTCCAAATACCCGGATTCGTTATAGTTCCTCCTGTGATACTCCATCCGCCCCATGAATTGGTTATTCCTAAACGAGTCATGAAGGGTATCACGAACATACCTTGTATGACATTGGATCAAGAACGGGGCCCTATGGAGTCCATTGGTGTCAAGAAGGTCGGGAGAGTGGTCCGAGGTCGTTTAGCCAGGGTAACCAAGGAAGTGTCTGGAAAGGCAGCTTCCCAATCAGGAGTGGCTAAGAATCTGTCAAGGCGGGATAGAACTGGAACTTCTTGGTTGTTATACCAAGTCAATTTATCTCCACCAAGAGGGAACACCGAAAGGGATAAGCTGGGAGATACGACGGAAAGAAGAAAGCAAGTTTTGTTCGGCTTCTGTACCTAAGAATCCTTCTTCTAGGTGAAGCCAAAAGCTAGCCACAGCTATAGCTATCTATGGTGGTTGACGATAGGTATTCTTAGAGAGAAAACTCCTTCTTTTACCGGGGACCTCGAGCTACCTAGAGATGGGCACAAAGACGAATAGGGATCTCGTCTCGGTTGAGCTAGCAAAGTAAGCAAGAGCGGGTCTCATTCCCTTCATTCATCCGATAGATAGTCTGGCCAGCTTCTGTTCTCCCTTATCTCTTTATTAACTGTAATGTCTTCTAGCAACGGGTGTCGCTTTTTAGGGATTCACTTCTTTCCAATTTGGGATGACCTTTGACTTCCACTAGCCCTAAATCTTCGGAGGATTCTTCCTTACCAGCTCGTTTTGAATCTAAGTGTGGGGACACTGTCAGAAATCCCCAGCTTCTTCTTCGACAATTTCCTCTCTTTCTTCAGCCGCTTTTTCTTGGTATACCAACTTGGCTCCCCATTCGATAAACTCTTGGTAGGAAATGGCTGATGCTTTTAGCCGAAGGTTTTATTTTATTATTATTAGGAAGACTGTAACTGCATTTGATCTCGGCCGTTGCATTCAGGGGCTTTGACGCTTACTTGACCCGATTCAGGAACCTAAGTATCCATGTTAAGGATACAATTCCAGAGGAAAGGCTCATTGCAACCTGTATAAACGGGTTGCGGTTTTGGCTTCAGACCTATTTGATCTCGGCCGGCCTCACTTATTTTAATCTGCTTTTAGATCGAGCCACAGCCTTGGAGCACTTTTTTGCTTCCTATCCGTCAGCTAAGGAGAGAGATAATTATGGAGAGACAACTGATGCTGACCCCTCCCAATCCCAGTTATCTGGTCGAGGCAGGGGATTTCCATGCAGCAGACCCCTGCTCTTTACATCCTCGGCCCGAATTCTGCCGTTGGCACGAGGAAGTGCACCGTTGCTGCGAGTCGAAGCAAGCCTATTTTTTATCTTACTGTGGATGGGCAGTTTAGCCAATAAAATCCCGTTATACCAACGGGTCGGGATGGAGCAACTTGCTCTCCCGTTATTCTCCATACTCAGGATCGAGTTGGTGACTCTCCTGAATGCTCGACCAGTCGGGATGGAGCATTTGGCTTTCCCGTTATTTCGATTGACGAGGATTGTGAAGAAATATTCGAGGACCCTTTCCCAGATACGGCAGACCGAGAGCTATTTGAAGATGATCTTATGCCGGATGATGATTATGAAGTTGATGTTACTTCTGTCACCGACTACGAGAACCTTCCTCCTGCACATGACCATTTTGAAGAGGGAGTGAAGGCAGTAGTAGAGGAGCTGAAGGAGAAACATCTTGGCATGGCAGATTCAGCGAAGAACACTTTCATCAGTGCATCGTTGCGGGAAGATGAATTTATTGCACTCCTAAAAAAACAAAGAAAAAGGATGTTTTTGCATGGAGTTATGACGAGATGCCGGGGTTATCTCCTTATCTGGTTGTTCATAGATTGGCGGTAGTTAACAAGCACTTTAGGTAGCTCTTATCTTTTAACTAGTTAGCTACTTATTAGCATTAGCTACTTACTAGTGGTTGATTGCACTAGACCAAAACTCCCCCCCTACGAGGGCCTCCCTTCCAGCTCTGATTCACCGCCGGTCCCCCCTTCGCAGCAAGCCAATCGCTTTACATTAAGCCTGCAGCAAAGGGGGAATTGGGACCGTATGGAGCCACCGTCGCCGTCTCGCCAACGTCGAGTGCCCAACCAGGACTTCGTACTTCGTCAGTGCAACCTCGTGAAATAGGGCCAGGGTTCCGTGCGACTTTCCCAGGGCTGGCTTTGTGCCCCGCTCCCTCTCTTTGTCCTCCCTTGCGGTGGTAACCTCCCCGGCGCGTCCTGTAGGTAACCAAGGCCAAAGGCATCAGGGATAGAGTCGAAAATGGTAGCAGAGGCAGGGGCGGGCCGGCTTATTCGGCGCAATGGGTTTAGCATCACCAGCATTCATGTCAGATCGATACCGAGATTTTTTCAAAGACGAGACGTGTGATAGATAAGGAGTGTGAGGTTAATAAATGTTCCAGCTACCTTTGCATATGGATTCGCATGGATTGCGTGGAACTAGAGAAAGATGCTGCCTCTAGAGATGAGATTCCAAAGATTCGATCCGAAGCTCTCTCTATCGACTCCTCCTTCCCGGGCATAGAAGATCAGATCAACGAGTTCTGGTGTAAGCCCTTCCTTCTTCCCTAATCCAAGTAACGGCAATACAAGGCAGAGTACCGCCTAGCTTCGGATGCTAGTTCAGAGCTTTTGATAGAAGGTTTCCCGGTTGCATTGGTTAGTGGATCCCCATTAGTAGGAGGTGTTGATTCATCCTGCCTCTCTCCAGTTGCTGGCTGGTTTGGGTCTAGGCAGAGAAAGACAGTTCTGTGCCCAAAGAGAGAGATGAACTACGGAGACTAAGCTGCCTCCTCACCACGAGGATTTGATCCATCTTTCATACTGACACCCGGATACTATATTTACATTTACTAAACTACTTGAGCCTGCACCGATGTTCGTTCATCACAGTGATCCGGGATCAGAAAAAGAAAGGTTTGGAAGACAGAATGCTTCCTCTGCTCGTCATTGATCGAATGAACTGCTATTCCTGAACGTGGAGGCATGGGTTAGCCATGTTCCATTGTCGCCTGAAAGGCCTAAAAAAAGAGCTAGAACAGGAGTTTAGTGGTCCTGTGATAGGGTTGGGCGGAGCTCCCGGACGCCGACCCGCCCCGCACGCTGCCGATCGGGGAGTGGATGAAAGAGAAGTGAAACTGATGTTAAGAGAAGAAAAACCCATATTCGAATCTTGATGGTATCGCGCGAAGCGCGGGCGAGGAATCCTCCTTATTTGTCGGATATGTCGGACCCTTGCTCTCAGAAGAATGACAGGACTAGAGTAAAGAACGTGAGTGAAGTGCATAGAATTAAGTGCGGTGACGTGAAGAAAGGGAAGGGACTATCCCTATCGGCCAATGATAATCAAAGGCACTCAGCTAGAGTGGCAAGCCAACCAACAGAGGACACATAACTATAACTGAAGAGTAAGAGTGTCGTGGTCAACAACTCCTACCTAGCCTGTACTAAGCCGGTTAAGAGAAAGAAGCCTAGTTTAAATCCATTCGAGATTTTGCCGGAGCACTTTTCTGTATTATAACGCAATCAATGAAAGTTTTTCAAAAAACAAAAAAAGCTCGCCCATACAGATGGATCTATATCTGTACCAGATGTAGAAGCAAGGCATGGGGATGTGGTTTCTATCATTCTATATAGGTTGGGTCGATCAAAGCAACTAATCTGTAGCGGTTCACTATCTATCTGTGAAGGCAGGCGGAAAAAGAAAGGTAGTGTGTTCGAACTCGAACCGCTTCAGAGTTTGTTTATCGATGCCCAGCATCATTCACCGAATAGATAAGATAATTCCAGCCAGCACCGAATAGAGGGGCTAATAGTTCCAGCTGGTCCGTCTGGTCCTTATTCATTCACCGAAGAGGAATAGGGAAGCACCAAATCAAATAGGGAACGAAGAGAGAAGAGGAGCAAGCTGGGCACGCACCGAATGGAGTTTCTTTAACCCAAACTGTTCATTCGTCGGCCTGGCCCGTCCCCTATTTATTAATGAATAAACATTCAAAAATGAAGAAAAGAAGATCTCAATGGTTTTTTGGTTCTGAAGTCCTCTTATTTTATTCGGTCAAATTCCGCTTCTATTGAATAATAGAAAGGGTGAGAAAGCGTAATGAAAATGGACTTTCGGAAAATAGCCATGGTGGTTAGTACGGAATTGTATGAGCAGCTCCTGCACTTCTTGCTGGTAAGAGATTGCTATAAGCGGGCGTCAGAGAATTTTCATACGCCGAATTCACATTCACGGAAACCTGCATTCAACACAAGCACGGAATGAGTCAAGAATCAAGCTAAAAGTATGTTGCTCTATACGATACGAAACGCACTGGTCTGTCTGGTCTTCTTTCGGAACACTCAACTACGGCTGATGCTTATGGAGTGCGGAGAAGCAGGGCTCCGCGTTCATTAGATCCTATCCTAATGCGATATGGTAGGCCGCAGTCCGAGCTAGGATAAAGGCAATAATCCCTACGCCTGAAGCGGTGGAAGGCTTTCTTGGAAAGATTTTTCCGGATACGGGGCCCACTCTAGTATAGCTCAGGAGGATGGGGCGTGACTCTTAAGCGGGCGGTCAATCACGGACGCTCAACCATGGCCAACAGCTAGCGGTGATATGATAGTCGCCAGCATTCAAGGGAACTACACCCGGCTTGTATTCTGTTTTTTAGGCCGGGCACGATCCTACTCGTTGGAAGTGAATGGTCAATAAGCCGTCTCGGATTAGACACAACAACCAAAGGCGAACGGAACGGTCCCTATTCAAATTTCATCAAGGTTCAGATTTTTTCCGGAATTGTTGTCTTTTCAAATGGAGAACTGAATTCTTGGAACTATTTGAACACGACGTTTCCTAGGGAGTCGGCATCCATTATGTGGAAGTTGGGTCACATCGTGGATGTAAATAATTACAGATCGATCTCCTACTCCTTCACTTCGCTTACACTCAGCAAAGGTATAACCGTCTCTCCAGCTCAAGATCACTGCTTTCTTTTTCCTGAAAAAAGTAGATCCTTTCACTTTCATTACAACCGACTTCATCCCCAGATTTATGGCGGATCGCCCGGCATGTTCCGCAGTTGCAGCAGCAGCATACCGAGAAAGACGAGACCCCCCTTTGATTTCCTTCAAACAACCTGCGGAGACCCCAGTTTTTTTATTCCCCCTAGCATCCGTCACGGTAACAGAGGTATTATTGTGGATCGGTGGTAAATGGACAAAATCTGTGTTTTCCAATTGCTCATCTTCCTCCGAGGTGCTCTGTACGAAGTTCATGGATTTGAAACTCCTGCCCGCACGAACTTGTTGCTCTACGCGCTCGGCCGTCGTTTTTTCCTGGGGCATCGTATTGTATTATTAGAAGTGTTGAGAAACCACTTGCTCTTCGTAGCGCTCTCACTCATCAGTCGCTTCTGACATTCATTCCATTTTGCTTTTCCTCGTTACTTGACTGAGCGTAGCGGGCTCCGCGCCCTGGCTTCTAATGAAACAACCTATTATGGATTCCTCTCTTGCTGAACAGAAGGTTAGATGAGATGGGTTCTTTGTATAGAATCTGTTATAAACTCATCTACTGCTCATTCGGTTCTCAAATGAAAGTATTGAATGGTATTCCACTTGGCCGAGCTCGCACTGTCTAAGTGCTAGCCCGACCCTTTTCCAAATTCCCATAAAGTATGGACCCCCTGGATTTGATAATCCATTGAGTCTCTAATCATCACGCTTAGTCATCGAGTCATAACGCTTCTCTCTTTTCGTCACCCGTTCTTCGATTTGGAGATCCAAAAGAAAAAGGTAAGGATGGAGTCGCTGTAGTTAATGGGAGGACTAGAAGATAAGGATAGTTTTCTAAGAAGTCAACCGTTTTTATCTGTATAAAACCATCTTTTTATGAATAGAATCAATTCTGCATCTTATTCGCTTTTCTATTTGCGAGCAAGCGAGCGAGTTGACGAGCGAGACTTTAGGAGAGACTCGCTATATTCACTAGTATCTCCTAAAGACTGGTACAATTTCTTATTTCGAGATGAAATGCCTGGAAGAAATAGCAAATCGTGGTTGGGAAGGAGCCATTGGAATTTTGATTTTATACTGCGGAAGAATCCGTTTAATTATTAATATATATTAATAGACCGAAAAGAATGACTGAAAGAAAATCCAATCAATCTTTGACTTATTCATCAAACTTTCATTTGAATCAATGACCAGAGTTAGACGCGGATATATAGCTCGGAGACGTCGAACAAAAATGAGTTTATTTGCATCAACCTTTCGGGGGGGGCTCATTCAAGACTTACTCGAACTACTACTCAACAGAAAATGAGAGCTTTGGTTTCCGCTCATCGAGATAGAGGCAGGCAAAAGAGAGATTTTCGTCGTTTGACTCGGATAAATATAAATTAAGTAAATCGTGAGAATGGGGGATCCTATAGTCGATTAATACATGATCTGTACAAGAGGCAGTTGCTTCAACATCGTAAAATACCTGCGCAAATAGCTATATCAAATAGGAATTGTCTGTACATGATTTCCAAGGAGATCGGCAAATAAGGAGATTGGCAGGAATTCGTTTATACGCTTTCATTTCCAGCTATCAAATCGGATGTCCTTCATCTGGGCGTACTAGTATCTGCTGATTATAACTATAAGAACCATCTAAAATGGACATGACTTCTGATCCGGATGTCAGAGGCCCATCTGTCATTGGGATAGGATAATTATGCCTGATTGCGTTTCTATTAAGATCTCTCAAATCTATACAGATTCTAATCTCACCATTCTTTTTGCTTAAATACAATATTGGATACCCGAGTGGAATGTCTGATTGGAAAGATTCCGCATTTCCAAATCCTATGAACCTGAAGTTCACTTCTCCATCTGAGGGTTAATATTTGGATGATCCCCTTCCTAAATACCCATCTCTTACAGGAACCACATGTTGGAACAGATCTCTCCCGTATGCTTTGATATCGGCATAGGAACTGGCAAAGATGTCTAGAGAACTTTTTCATTTAGCTCATAATTCAGGTCTTTCATTATTAGCAATATTGAACTCCTTGTCATTTTTCTAAAAAAAAACCTCCTTTCATCATGTTTTTCATATTCATATAAAGTTTCTGGGTCGATGACTTCTTCTGATACTGAAGTCTCTAATCCATCCCCCATAGAAAGATGTATATGATTATGCGCTTAAAAGAAGGGAAGATGTTCTAATTTTTCTGGCCCAAAAAATTATATTTATATATATACATAGGATATGCTGCATGTGAGGTGCGTGTGCCCCGGAACTGGGCGGATTAACGAACTATCCCCTACGGGAATCGAACCCGTGTCTTCGACATGAAAAGACGATGTCCTAACCACTAGACGAAAGGGACCCCCTGCCTACCTACCTAAAAATACCTAAATGATTGACACCCTGAGAGAATCATCGTGTAGTTGGCTCTTTCCCCGTCTCGGGATCGGGCCGCACGCAAATGCAATTTCATATTCGCCGGGGGGAGATACGTATAGAAAAGGGCGGGTGGGTCGGCATACGTATTAAAAACTGAACCGACATACAAGAAACTATACGTCAATCAGTCGATGAAACGGAAATCATAATGTAATGAATTGTTGATCAATCGATTAGAGGTGCACTTGAATGAACCGGATATAAAGAGAAAGGCGAGATGGAACGAAGCCACCTAATGCGAGAAAACCCACATCCTTGCTTGTTCGAGAGAGAAGACCCGAAGGAATGACAGGTTATTCTGTACCAGCGAATGGTTGGGATGAGGCATGAATAATAGACTAGACTATTCGCTAGAACACTTCGACCGATCGAACGGTTTTTCCGGCTAGCGGGCAAATTCCCTGAGTGATCAAAATGGGGTTTTCTGATCTAGAAAATGGAGGTTTTTTATTAGTTATTAGAATGGTAGGTACTGATGCGGACGGGGCAGGGATTAATTCCACTCGATCAGAAATAGTGATGTTCACTTGGCCGTGTCAAACTCTTTTTCAGCATCTCCGCTCTTTCTCGATCATTTTATTAGCCTTAGCCAATGCGAGGATTCTTCCCACTCTTCGCTAAGAAAGAAATTATTTGTTTCCAGAATTGTGTATTCCCCACCCCCCCGAGAGAGCTAAAGAAAGGACCTATAGCTATAGTCATTTTTGAAGTGTGAATGGTATAGAGTGGTCAGAAAGGGTCCATCCATGACTATAAAAGGGTGTTCGCCTACCCGCTCCACCATGTTATATATATATATATATATTATTTGTGTCTTTCCCGGCTGAATGAATGATGTGTTAGGGCCCCTTACGGATTCGGGGGAGGGGTGGACTCGGGGACAAAGATCTTGAAGACTGAGATGGGTGGGCCATATCTCATCCTTATCGCTCCTCCTATACCCGAGTCATTGAAAAATCTACATATCTGAATAGTCGAATAGTCCACCTCTTCGCGAGCGGTGGAATTCAGAGACGGGGTCGGAGAGTGGAGCGCGATGGAGTGACGGGACGAAAAAACTGTGGAGGGGGAGAAATGAAATCAAAATACAGAGGACCCTCATTCTTCTCTTGCCTCTCTCTTTCCTCCGGCATGTGGCACAGGAAATTTTCTCCGACCTCATGTTTTATGCCAAAAAAAAACTAAGGAGATGAATGATTCGTCAGAAGTCAGAATCTCGAAGCCGAGACCCCTCCGGAGCTCCGCCCCCAACAGTCAGGGGAGCAGTGTTAAGCAAACAAGTGAAACTCACTGGAACTTCCCTTACTTAATGGCTCTTATGGGGTATTCCGACTCTCGGTCGAGTATAGCTAACTCCTCTCAAATCGGCTTTGTTTTGTTGAGTTGAAAGGAGCCAGAGACACCCTCACAGATCTGCTCGGGTGGGAACCTCTGATCGCAGCTTCATGCCAGTTTCCGGTAAGAACTCACTATCTGCGATTACAATACGAAATTCGAATTCGAAAAAGCTTCGAATAATGTCTCCTTGCATAATATGGATTCCAAACATTCATGAATGGAATCTGTTCCAAACATATATGCCATGGTTCCTTACTTTAAAGGGTGAACATATAGAAATTTCATCTTTTTAGATACTTTTGCAGAGCCATTGCCAATACTGCCAATACTAAGTAGCAGTCAAAAATTTGTATCCATTTTTCATGATATTATGCATGGATCAGATATATCATGGCCAATTCCTCAGAAAAAATGGTGGCTGATTCTTCCACAATCGAATTTGATAAGTGAAATTTCGAGTAAGTGTTTACAGAATCTTCTTCTGTCCGAAGAAATGATTCATCGAAATAATGAGTCACCCGCTTCATTGATATGGACACATCTGATAGCACCAAATACTCGGGAGTTTCTCTATTCAATCCTTTTCCTTCTTCTTGTTGCTGGATATCTCGTTCGTACACATCTTCTCTTTGTTTCCCGAGCCTCTAGTGAGTTACAGACAGAGTTTGAAAAGATCAAATCTTTGATGATTCCATCATACATGGTTGAGGTGCGAAAACTTCTGGATAGGTATCCTCCACCTGAACTGCATTTTTTCTGGTTAAAGAAGCTCTTTCTAGTTGCTCTAGAACAATTAGAAGATTTTATGGAAAAAAGATGGGGTTCCGCTTCTGGTGGCAACATGCTATTGGGTGGTGGTCCCGCTTATGGGATCAAATCAATACCTTCTAAGAAGAAAGATTTGAATATCAATCTCATCGATATCATAAGTATCATATCAAATCCCATCAATTCAATCACTTTTTCGCGAAAAACGAGAGATCTAAGTCGTACAAGTAAAGAGATTTATTCATGGATAAGCCAAAGAAAAAACGTAAACAGTGATTGGATTTCTGAGAAAATAGAATACTGGGTCGCGAACTGCGATTGGATTGATGATGAAGAAAGAGAATTCTTGGTTCAGTTCTCCACCTTAACAACAGAAAAAAGGATTGACCAAATTCTATTGAGTCTGACTCATAGCGATCGTTTATCAAAGAATGACTCTGGTTATCAAATGATTGAACAACCGGGATCAATTTACTTACGATACTTAGTTGACATTCATAAAAAGTATCTAATGAATTATGAGTTCAGTAGATCCTGTTTAGCAGAAAGAAGGATATTCCTTGCTCATTATCAGACAATCACTTATTCACAAAGCTCGTGTAGAGCTAATAGTTCGCATTTTCGATCTCATGGAAAACCTGTTTCGCTCCGCTTAGCCCTATCCCCTTCTAGGGGTATTTTTTTGATAGGTTCTATAGGAACTGGACGATCCCATTTGGTCAAATACCTAGCGACAAACTCCTATGTTCCTTTCATTACGGTATTTCCGAACAAGTTCCTGGATGACAAGGCTAAGGGTTATCTTAGTGATGATATCGATATTGATGAGAGTGACGATAGCGATATTGATGAGAATGACGATAGCGATATTGATGAGAGTGATGATAGCGATATTGATGAGAGTGATGATATCGATATTGATGAGAGTGACGATCTTAATCATGACCTTGATACAGAGCTGCTAAATATGACGAATGTGCTAACTATGTATATGATGCCGAAAATGGACCAATTTGATATCACCCTTCAATTCGAATTAGCAAAAGCAATGTCTCCTTGCATAATATGGATTCCAAACATTCATGAGCTGTATGTGAATGAGTCGAATTACTTATCCCTCGGTCTATTAGTAAACCATCTCTCCAGGGATTGTGAAAGATGTTCCACTCGAAATATTCTTGTTATTGCTTCGACTCATATTCCCCAAAAAGTGGATCCCGCTCTAATAGCTCCGAATAAATCAAATACATGCATTAAGATACGAAGGTTTCTTATTCCACAACAACGAAAGTACTTTTTCATTCTTTCATCTACTAGGGGATTCCACTTGGAAAAGAAAATGTTCCATACTCAAAGATTTGGGTCCATAACCATGGGTTCCAATGCACGAAATCTTGTAGCACTTACCAGTGGGGCCCTATCAATTAGTATTACACAGAAGAAATCCATTATAGACACTAATACAATTAGATCAGCTCTTCATAGACAAACTTGGGATTTGCGATCCCCGGTAAGATCTGTTCAGGATCATGGGATCCTTTTCTATCAGATAGGAAGGGCTATTGCACAAAATGCACTTCTAAGTAATTGCTCTATAAATCCTATATCTTTCTATATGAAGAAGGAATCATGTAAGGAAGGGGATTCTTATTTGTACAAATGGTACTTCGAACTTGGAACGAGCATGAAGAAATTAACGAGACTTCTTTATCTTTTGAGTTGTTCCGCCGGATCGGTCGCTCAAGATCTTTGGTCTACACCCGGACCCGATGAAAAAAAGTGGATCACTTCTTATGGATTTGTTGAGAATGATTCTGATCTAGTTCATGGACTATTAGAAGGCGTTCTGGTGGGATCCTCGCGGACAGAAAAAGATTGTAGTAAGTTTAGTTTGATAATACTCGAGTTACATTGCTTCTTCGGCCCAGGAATCCGTTCGATATCATACAAAATGGATCTTGTTCTATCGTTGATCAGAGATTTCTATATGAAAAATTCGAATCGGAGTTTCAAGAACAAGAAGAAGAAGGGGGCCTCCACCCTCAACAGATAGAGGAGTATTTATTCAAGCACATAGTTTGGGCTCCTAGAACTAGAATAAGGCGTCCTTATGACAATCTATTTGATTGTATCGAAAGACCCGATGAATTGGGGTTTCCTTATTGGGACAGGCCGTTTCGGGACAAGCAGATCATTTTTAATAAAGAGGATGATCCTTGTTTCAGATCGGTTCTCTGTGGCAAAAAGTGGAGTATGAAGGCCTTCTTTGCTTTGAATGTGGAAGGGTTGGACACATAGGGGAAGCTTGCCTGAGCAAGAAGCCTCCGGCAGGTGCCGACGCTGGAGGATCTGGGGGGCAGGAAGCAAATATACGTGGTGACCGTTTCTCATCTGAGGATAGGGCTTTCGGGCCGTGGATGATCGTCACCAAGACGAATAGGCGGGGGACCCGAACCGGTAAGCAGGGGATAGAGAATTCGGGTGCTGTAGCCTCGGGTAGCGGGTCTAGGTTTGATGCTCTGGCTTCTGAGCTGGCACAAGATGAGAGGGCCCAGCCAGCTGGCGCGTCACTCCATGCTACCCTGGGTCAGGTGAGGGATAAGAACAACAGACAGGCCCATGTGACCAAGGACAAATCTGTGACACCTGTGCCTCATGCTCTGGGAAAGGGTAAAGAATTCGCTGGCACCCAACTGGGAGTGTCTAGGGGTGGTAAGGTGCGTGCTGAGCCGTCCATCTCTAAACCCTATATGGCAGGAAACCACAAGGATATCTCTAACATGGAGATGGAGGTATCTACTGTCTCGGCACCTGTGAATAGCCTCGGTACTCTACAGACTTTTAACATTAGCGTACAGGCACCCAAAGGTAGGTTGGTTAATACTTTATATAGTGTGAATTATAAAGGATCCCTCCTGGGCAGCTCTGATTCTTCCCACTCTCCTCTTCCTTCGGAGAATCTCAACACACCTTCACCCGTCACCTCTACCATTCCTCCCAACCAGATCGACCATGGAGGATTCGTCAGTAACTCCCGCAGAGACCCCGGACCTTCCCCCCATTTTGGTACGGAGTCAACACCTCCTGTTGAATGCTCTATACATCCTTGCTACAGAGGAGATCTGCCAACCGGAGCTAATAGTGGTGGATCAGAGAATCAACACTGTGAAGTGCTTGGTGGAGACTCGGGAAATGTTGGGGGACCAACCTATCTACGAGATCGCGATAATGCAAGATCTGTTGGAGAGGATGACCGCCTTGACGATGAGTCAAGGATGTCTGAATGATGGGTGTTCTTCATCCAAGAATAAGAAACCTTTTGCCAATTGTTTCCCCATGAAAATCCTTGTTTGGAATTGTAGGGGGGCAGGGAATGCCCATTTTTTGGGAAGCATCAGAGATTTGATCGTCACGTACCGCCCAGTGGTGGTCGTGCTAGTTGAAACAAGGGCCAATGCTCAGAGAGTCATCTCTGAGATTCACTTTGGTGAAAGTCATGTGGTGGATTCGAATGGTCGGTCAGGGGGTATTAGGCTTTTGTGGAAGTCGGACCTCGTGGAAACGACGATCTTAGCTTCAAACAGCCAGAAGGTGGATGTTCTGTTCTCTTGCAATGATCATGCTGATTGGCTCTGCTCTGTGGTTTATGCTAGTCCTAATCCGAGGAACAGAGAGTTTCTTTGGTCAGCTTTGTCTCAGACCTGTGAAGCCCATAGCCTACCTTGGCTTGTTCTTGGCGACTTTAGCGAGGTGGTTTCCCAAGCTGAGAAGCATGGTGGAGCCCCGGTGAGCTCTAGAAGGTGTTTACAATTCAATGAGGTGATCAACAGTTGCAATCTCATTGATCTTGGGTTTAAGGGTCCTAGTAGCACTTGGACCAACAACAGAGAAGGCCCCTCACACATTAGAGAGCGTCTTGACAGGGTGTTGGCCAATATGCAATGGAAGCTGCTGTTCCCAGAGGCCATGGTGTCCCATCTTCCAAGAACTCATTCTGATCACTGCCCCCTTTTGGTTGATGTTGCAGGCCTCCCCATTCCCCAAAGAGATCTCAGACCTTTTAGAATGGAACTGGTTCTCTCATGAAGACTTCGGCAATTTAGTCAGGCGGGTCTGGGAACAACAGGATCAATCTCTGCAGAGTACTCTGGCCTCCTTCAAGGAGTCTTGTCTGGAATAGGGAGGGAGAACATTTTTACGAAGAAGAGACGGCTTCTCAAGCGAATTGAAGGCATTCAGAAGTACCTCCGCGAGAGACCTTCCACTTTTATTGAGGACCTGGAGAAAACCCGGATTCATCAATATAATAAGGATCTCTGGCAAGAAGAAGTTCACTGGTATCAGAAATCTAGAGTCAAATGGATCCAGCATGGGGATAGGAATACGAGGTACTTTCATATCACGACTCTGGCTAGGCGACGAAAAAACAAAATTGTCAATCAAGTAGAAAATGGATGATGGAAACTGGTGTTCAGATAAAGATACGCTCAAAGACCTTATCTGCTCTCATTTTCGTAGTCTGTTCACTCAAGAAGGCGATGAGGATCTCCCGGCATGCGAGACCCGAAGCGTTCCTACTCTCACGGACATAGAGAAGGGGAGGTTGTGTAGCCCAGTCACCATGGAAGAAGTTAAACGTGCAGTTGATTCCATGGGTTCTTTGAAAGCCCCAGGGCCTGATGGTGTTCAAGCGCTGTTCTATCAAGACTATTGGCACTTGGTGGGGACTCAAATATTGGATTTGGATTTTGTCTCCAAAGCTTTTGAGGAAGGGACTGTTCCAGATGGAATGAATCAAACCCTCATTACTTTGATTCCTAAAGTGGAGGGGCCAACGAGCGTTTCGCATTACCGACCTATAAGTCTCTGCAACGTGACGTATAAGATTATTACCACAGTTATTGTCAATAGGCTGCGGCCTCTGCTTAGCAAGATTATCAGCCCCAGTCAGAGCAGCTTTGTCCCAGGGAGGAACACTACGGATAACATCATCCTTACCCAAGAGCTCATGCATTCTTTTAGGAAGAAGAAGGGGAAGGATGGGAACATGGCATTCAAGATCGATTTGGAAAAGGCGTATGACTGAGTGAGTTGGAACTTCCTCAAGCAAACTTGATTAATGTTTCATTTTCCTGCTTCTTGGATTCAGTTGATCATGAATTGTGTTTCGTCGGCTGAGCTTGCGGTGCTTGTTAATGGGGAACGAACTGAGTACTTCAGACCTTCCCGGGGGTTAAGGCAGACCCAAACCAGACAATGAGGCCAGCCAAAGCACGAGAGGAATTTGTCCTCATGCCTCAGCCGACCGAAGAATATACAGAGCCAATTTCCAATATTTACCGCGGGTCTAGACGTCTTCCAATCCATGCTCCCATAGGGCCTAACTTCCCGCTTCCCTTTCCACTGGCACTACTCCCGCTCTTCATATCCTTACTTACCATGGACCAGCTGCAATGATGCCCTCCCTTTACAGTGACCCTCTTCTCCATCTCGGCCTCCCCCTCCTCCCCAATGCCTTCCTTGATTACCTCCGGCGGGTCTGCCATCCAGAGATGTTCTCGTTGCTGATCCACCCCAATGTTCGCCAATGCGTCAGCAGCGGAATTGCCCTCCCTGAAAATGTGGCCGCCATTGATCTAAATGGCTTAGTAACACCCTCTGATCTGAAAGAAAAAAAAAAGGCTCTGTGGTTCCCGCGATGAGGTCAATGACCGTCTTTGCATCGCCCTCAATCCACAACTTCCTAATGCCGGCAAGAAAAAGCGATGCCCATTCTTGCGCTTAGAATGAAAGCCATCAAACTCGTGTTACAGCCCACGCCTCTGGCAAAACCTGCCACAAACCTCCCTTCATGATCTCTGATGACTCCTCCCAAACCCGCCTGGCCTGGGTTCCCTCTAGCAGCCCCGTCAAAGTGAGCACCACCCGGGGTCTGGATTTACCCATCAAACTTCGATAGGTTGGATCACCTGAATCGGAGGGATGGTTTGCTGCCACCTAACGAACACAGGAAGCTCCGTCTCGCTTGCCCCCCCTGACTCCGGTATAGCCTTCAAATTGTCTAAGACCTTAATCGAGTGAAAAACCGATCTTGGCTCCGAAATCGAGCCATTTGCTTTGTCGCCTTCTACAAGCCCCATAAGGTATGAGGGGCTTCCAAAGACCGCGAAGCCTGCTAGATTTGAAAGGAACGAACTGCCGCCTCATCACCAAGCTCCTTACAGGGAACCCTCCCAAGCTCTCTCAACATACATGACCAAACCTCCTTAGCATAGCTGCAGTCCAGCATTATATGCAGAACTGACTCCAGCTGCGACAAACAAAGAGGGCACCTTGATTTGATGCCAATGGGAAACCTCTCCTCTTTAGGTTATCCTGGACCAGGATGCGTTCCTGAATCGCAACCGGGCCAACTTCCAAATTTGCCCAGCCCGAGGCCAAATTCCATTAACTTCAAGGAGCTTGGATGCACTCCTACCCGAAAACTGACCAGATCCTTCCAGACCCGCCTGTCCCTTGCTGGAAACATTGGAATGGGGATAGATTTGACCAGCTCGAAGCCCGGTAACCCCGCCACTAAAGGGGTCAAGCCTTCAAGCCAAGCCCGTGTAAGAAGTGAGTTCTCGCCTGTGCGTGCCTATCTCTATAGAAGAAGGATTGCAAGTCTGGGATCTCCCCCAACCAAGATCGGGCATTCCTGGGTTCCCTCGTTCCATAGCATCGGGCTTTCCTGGGTAACGATGAAAAGATGACAGATTTCCCCCGAGCTTTCCCGTTCCTGTATGTGAGGAATTCCCCCCGCTGGAGCTCCTTTGTTTACGGGAATAATAGGTATACCTTCAGTTTGCTTCTAGCTTGATAAGGAATTCGTCAACCCTCGATGACTGCCTAAAGTCAGTAATGGTCCCAGGGCGTCGCTCCTAGTAGCAGGTTGACTATGTCCACAACTGATTCTTTCCCGTAAGAGGATAATAGTTGATAGTGGGCGGGCCTAAAGGCAAGTCAAAGTCCCCGCTAACTCCGATTTTCTTTCCTACGAAATGGGTACATAGGCACTGAAGCCCAGTCCTTTCCACAACCTATCTTTGTAGCAACCGATTTTCTAATAATAGGTTGTTAGTTCATAGGTTGCTATTTCCTATTCTCAACCAATCTTTTTAGCCACCTATCTGAGTACATAAATGCTTTTGTAATATAAGGGGTTTTTCATCCTTCAATAAAGGGGTAAAGCCATCAAGCCACCTCTGTCTATCCCGATATTGAGTCAACCTCTGTATCCCGATTGTCTTACTGCTTGTGTTGCCCAAGCAGAATCAATTTGTTGCACTTGCACTAAGGATGCCGTATTTGTATGGGTCCAATACTGGCTCTCTCTCTGCGAGTGCAATAGCCATATAAGTCCGAGCACCCTAAAATATTCAACAACTTTTTTGTAATAAAATAGGTTGGTACTATAATGGGTTGCTATTTATCCTAAAGTGAGTACACCTCCCCTGCGGATCGGTACAAAGGGGTCACTCTGGAAAGATGAAACCCCTGGGCGCTTTCTTCTTAATTAAAGTCAGGTTTTTATTACTGTCTATCCCGCCATTGAGGTACCCCCGGCTATCCTGTCTTACTGATTATCTTCCCGAACTAATTGTCTAAGAGAAGGTGGTGCTCTTATCTCTCGGACGTGGTGCAGTTCTCCCTCGGAGAGGGGGTTCCCGTCCTTGCTTTTCTTTTAGAGTGGAATAATTGGTATTTCGCTTTGCCTTTCGCAGAGTGTGAAATGGCCCCCAAGTCTTTCAGCTTCCTAACTAGAGGACTGGTCCCAGTTGCTCCCTCGCCTCCATTAGCCTCTGGCTCGAGAGATGAGTCCGCTATTCCTTCTGCCAGGCCTAAATAGAGTCATTCCTCTCCTAGTATCAGTTGTCATTCCTACCCTAGCGTGGTGAGTAGCTGCTTTTCCTTCCCTTTGTATTAGCTCTACTCTATTAGCTGTCTGTGCCTCTATCCGAGCTGCTATTAGTAGGTTCTGTGCTCGTAGGAGTGCTCTGGGAGTAACAACCTATCTTAGCAACTTCTTTTTTTGTAAAAATCGGTTTATATTTATATATAATAGGTTGTTAGTTCATAGGTTGTTCGTTGGCTAGTTGCACCCCTAATTTTAGCACCCGATTTCGTAATGAATCTTTTTCTTCTAAAGATGGGTGGTTCCATCCTGTGTACTCTCTCGTATAGGCAGTCATTGGTTCATTTCCTTTGTAGGACTGCTCTTCGAGTAGCATCCCTTTTATTGCAACAAACATAAAATATCTGTTAGTTGGGGCACCTAAAAGTCCGTATTTGTATTAGTACGGGTGATATCCCCGGGAATATAAAGAGTCTCGGCCCATTCTGCAAGATCAAAAGAAAAATACATATTGTAACAGACTCCTGGTATCAACCGCTCTTTGTCAACAACTTCTTTTGTAAGAAAATAGGGTGCTCCCCTTTGGGCTAAAAGAAAGAATGATGAAACCTTCTGCCAGGCCTAACTAGAGTGAGTCCTCTTCCATGGGATCGCTACGATCCCGAGTATCAGATGCTTTTTCAGACTGATTTTCTTTTTCTAAGTAATCGCAATCGCCCAACCGTCTTCTCTCTAAGGCTTTCCTATCCTGTCTGTAGTCCTTTCCCTTTCTATCTCTCTAGATGGAAGGAGTGAGTTAGGATAGTAAGGATAGTAGTTATACTTCTTTCTTTTAGATTTCTCCTTCATGTAGTCAGGGTTGTAATAGGTAGCTAGCCTGAGTCATTCCATCCTCTCTTCTATTGGGATTGAGTGAGTGTAAGGGCATTCTACTCTTCTTTTAGTCTTTAAGGCCTCTCTAAAGCCTTTAAACGAGAGTTTAGATATCTTCATTAGTAATAAATACGTCCGTAAAGGATGCTTTCTTCTCTGCCTTAGTAGCGAATCTCTCAAGACAAGAAGAGTGCTCTGATCTACGACCGCCCTCCTAGCTAGAGGGAGGAGCGTAACGTCTTCTAGTCTTTTTGTTCCATGCAGCTAAGAGGGATGCTAGCGAAGAGCTGAGGATAGAGAGAGAGAGAAGCTAGGAAAAGGGACAAGGCACTATCAATCTCCTAATGCCAACAATGCCTAACATCGGCAGCTGCAATGCATATCTAGGAGACTCAGTTGCAGTTGCTTTTTTGAAGTTTATAAGAGATAAGAATAGATTAGAACTGGTATGAATATATTAGATTGGATTGTAGCTCTCTTCTTGCCTAGTAGCTAGCTGGTTTGGTTCCTATCCTATTAGCTAGTAGCTTTCTTGTTGGCATTCCTACACTAGTAGCTAGCCTTTCCTATCCTAGTAGTTGTAGTTCTCTTTATTTTATCATACTATAAGACAATGTTGCTGCAGACACTCTTATGTTGTCAGATTGTCTTTTCATGATTGTCTTCTCGTCTTATCTATAGGGATAGAGGAAGCTAGGAAAGAAAAGCCTAGATGAGTTTGCTGTTGTTGGTTCTTGGAAGTAGGATAGCGCCATGGGACTTTCGGGAATGCTTAAACCTGAGGTTTGTATTACTTGCCTTTCGTTTTAGAGCAAAACAGGATAGATTATACCAAATGAGATCTTCCGGCTTCTTCCTTGAGGGTAATATAAGCTAAGGACATCTAAGAATGTATTCGATTGTAGCTGTCTTCCTCCTGTAGGTTTAGATCAATATGGAGGAAATGATAAGGAAAGAGATGGCTAGATCTCATTCCGGGCTGTTTTGTCCTTATCTTTTATTACCTTTAGGAAGCCTGGGAAGCTATTAAAAGACAGTAGCAACTAGGAACTAGGGAATAGAACAAGCTTAGAAGTCCTTACTAAACTACCAGGCAAGGAAAGGAAGTCAAGCTACCATCCGAGGGAAAGACTTTCAATTAGTTTGTCAGGTATGAACGCCCAAAGGGGGCAAGCAAGCAACCTTCCTTCAAGAGCTACCAGTGCGGGTAAGGAAGTGAATGGGCAGTCCTCACAGTTGCCCCATCCCACTGCCAAAGAGAAGACAGCAACAATCTAGCTACTAGGCGAGGTCCCTGTAGTTTTTCTTTCAGCTGGTTCTAAATAACAAAAAAACAGAATGAGGGCTGACTCGACTAGCTCCCCCTCTCTTAACATCCATTGTTCTCCCGGTCAGGACCAACCCACATATCTCCATCCGGTAGGTCCGAAGGGGTCTCGATCCGGCTTACTTAATTCACTCGGGCCTGTTTATTCTAGACGGGAGGTCCCCGTCAATTGGAAGCTCGCTCGAAAGAAGTTAGGGTTTGCCGCCCCGAATGCGTTCTTTCATTTCTGACCTTTCGTCCTTGGCTCTGTCCCGTACGGTATACATACTTTCGTTTATCGAATCCCTGTTAAGGTTTTCTATGTCCTCAGACATTGATTGCTACACGGAATGTAGGATCGACTCCTTTATTAATATTAATATAATCGGTTGTGTACTATACGGGGTTGTCCCCCAAGCCGATCCCTCAAGTCCGTCTCTCTTGCCACTAATATCTCTCTTTCCGAGTGAGATAATCTACTAAGTGGTAGCGGCTCATTTTTCTTGATACGAATTGTAAATAAGAGTCCGCTTTGGAATATTCCGCAGCTTCTCGATCCTATCTAATGGAGGCAGTCATTGGTCCATCTCCTGCGTAGGACTGCTCTTCAGCACCATTGACCGGAAGGTGAAGAGCGGGAAGCCTTTGTCTTGGTAGAAGCAGAAGCGGGATTTCTAAATCCCTTTGTCTTCTAGTCGTAGTTGAGGAAGAGTATACCTACGAAGTCATTCTAGCTATCCATAGTAGTGGAACGAAGGACGAAAGGAAGCACGATCTAAAGTATACAATTCTCAATTGTGACCGATCGATCTTTGATTGCTTGCTCCAGCTCCTGCTTTCCTGGTGGCGAGCTAGAGGGCTTGGTTTTTATAGCAGTGGTGGGACCAAAGAAGGGCTTTGTTTGAAAGAGTTGCATGCCCGTGGGGAGATTGTTATTGTTGCTTTTGAACCGGAAAAGATTGGCTCGCCTCCTCCTTTATCCCCAGTTTTGAAACCTGCCCGGCACGGAAATGAGGGATTTGATTCGGAGACTTCTACTGCTGAGTGCCCAGCCCAGTTTGACTCTGCCGTCGTTCCACGCCCATCATCAATCATACATCGAAAGCCATTGAATGCCTGACCCTAGCCCTTCCTCCCGGCAAAGGGAGGGGGTCTAAGGGGGATTAAGGGGGTTTAAGGAAAGAGCGTCATTGGCCCAGTAAACCAATATTCCGGCATCCGTTCTACTATAGCCCAGCCCGTTCCGGAGCAAGCATAAGTGAAAGTTTATCCATTAGAAGATCCAGCGGATAGCGATCGGGATCTAGAGTCCGCGGGCGTAGTTTCATAGTTTGTTGCGGATCACCTATCATGTTAAGGCCTACCTTACTTTGACTTTGATTTATAGTTATAGTGGACCCAATGATTACGTATTTTACTATACTAACATATGCAAATGATTGGCATAATCACCGGCGGGACAGAGACACGGATTGCTGTTTCAGTTCCAGAGTCTACAGACCCAGAGCTAGGTGTTGACCGGGCAAAAGCATAAGTCGTTTCAGTAGCACACAGTGCTCCGGTCAATGTGCCGACAAAGAAGCGCGATTACGCTATTTGGGCAGGCGCGTGTTCTAATGAGAAGAACTAGAGCTTCAATGGGGTTATATGAAGTCAGAGGCATTAGTGAAGGGAAATAAGCTTAAGTTAGTGGCCTCTTTGATTTGACTTCCGATAGACCTCGGCCTTTTTAGAGCTTGGTAACCTCTAGTTTGATCAGGAAAACCAGCTATTCAACAAGGCAACAACTATTCCACTGGAATCAGAAGGCGTGGATCATTAAACGTTCCTATTCGAACGAAGCCTTGCATCCCTCCCTCGATGATAGTAGCTGGGTGGACTATTGGATACGGAACATAGAACTACCAGACGAAGGAGAGAAACCAGGAGTCGGGTCTCGTCTGCTATGATCTCCTCAGTTTAAATCTCGGATTTGTAACCGAACGAGAGTTGTTGTTGCAATTTCTAAATGAAATTCAATTTCAATGTTTCTCGTTAAGCATTAGATTCGCTTCGCCGGGGCTATGAAATGCATGCATATGAAAACCTTCCTACTTAGAACAAGTAATTGTTTTCGTCGATCAACTCTACCTTCGAATTTTTCGTATAGCACCCCCGGTCTTGAATTGAAAGGAATACAGGCTTTGAGTGGAATAAATATGAAGCATTGAAGCGATCGAGAAATAGGGAAGGCTCGAGAGACCTGCATATAGTTGGCAGGGCCAACCAATTACGCTTACCAATGAATGATATGGGTTTTCAAAATGCTTAGGCCTCCTTCGGTTCATCAAGGAAAAACCCTACCCTCCCTTTCTGTCCTTGAGGCTGGGTTAATTGAACTAATCAAAGTGTCGCGGAAGCCCCTACTACAACCTTTGTTTGCTCAGGCTTACAGGAGCTAACGTTGAAACGTCTCCCCGGATCGAGATTCGAATCTTCCGCTCTCCGCCAGCTCCTGCACAAATCTCTTCTGCCACCGTTGGTTCTATCTTTAACATGCAAGCCTTTGAGTTCGGTTCCTATCTACCGTTGGTGTTAAAGGGAGCCGGCAGCTATTATTCAACTTTCATCTTTCTTTTCTTTGAATGAGGGGAATGTTTTTGCTAAAATGCTTCCTGGCTTGAAGTTGGGAGATTATCCTCTACCTTCTTTCAGGCTCACTCTAACAGTTCCTTCAGTCTGCCACTCTCTCTTTCTTATATCTTCTATTTATTGCGGAAGGGCCCCAAGCGGACCGTACCGGGCCTCTCGAACGAACCTTCCGGTCGGGTCTTAAGGAGAGCAATCATAGACCAGGGGAGAAACCAGTTACAGGATCAGGAAGGTCAGAGCTGTCGTTGATATGCAAAACAGAGGAAAAGATATCCCTATAACCAATCTCACTTTTTAGGATTGTACCTTCGCGCACTCCTTTGTTCCACCACAGAGCATTACAAGCAAAAATATCCGACAATTTATGATTTATAAGAGGGCAAGTCAATCGCATTAATAAACTTTAAGGAATTCCAGGAGCGGGAGAAGCTGTAACTGAAGCAGGAGAACGGGAAATTCCATTTCAAAGAAGATAGATGAATGGGGTACCCGATTGACATCGTAACCATTAACGAAAGAGAAAGGGCATTTAGAAGAATCTCAGAAACATGGCGATCGATTCGACCGATCAAGAACAGAGCGCGGCTAAGTCCTACCACTATTATTGCTTAAGCGCATTCATCCACAACAGAATCCACTCACTAAACTAAAGTCGAATAAAGTCCGTACGCTTGAATGAAGCCCTACCCCTACGCTTGAATGAACTCCTGAAACATCCACTTCAATTGATTCTACTTCATCTCCCCCAGGCACCCCTTTCTCTCCTTACCAGCCTGGACAAGACGGATGGGATGAAGGATAGCGGACAAAGCAAGCCAGCCAACAAAGATTGATCCAGTTGCTGTTGGGGACTTTCCCGGGGATGGGAGTCCTTCATATCATATGAGGATTCACCTCTGAAACTCGAAAGAGGGTCCTACCCTACGCCCGACAACAAGAATCGCCTGAGCCAATTAGCTGTTGCCGACCGTGCTTCACTCCACCTCGCTTCCTTCCCCAGATGATTTTGCCTACTCATTGACCAGTGACTTCGGCATCGAGACACTGACTCCCAGATCAGCTAACCACTCTTTGTAAGGCAGAGCAACTTTCTGATCCCCAATGACAATATCGTCACCAGTGGGATTGGGGGCTATGAGTTGAACTGAACTAGACCTGTAATCAAAACTTTGGACATGGGTTAACTCCTATCAAAAAACCTGTAGGGACTATCCCACATTGAATCGACAACAAGTATCTTTCCTTTCAAAGATTGCTGCTTGAAACGAAGTCTGACTCTTCCGGATACGCAACGCCCCCTTCTGGAGGCCTTACGACGGCTACTTTTATTGAAGAATTCGGCGTAACGACAGCTTTCGATGGCAATCCTTGATTGATTTCGGAAGGGGTGCGAAAGAGTTCAACACTACGCTCATTTCGTAGATCTACGATTTCAGGGTAAAGGATTTTTGCTTAGCTGCTTAGCGAATCCCCTTGCTTTTATGAAACAGTTAACATTATCTTTGTTTTTCTCGATGCTTTGAATAGCTATCCGGATAGCAGAAGTGCAATCATTTGCGAAAGCTCTTTCTTCGCGCTCTTTTGAATCTAAGTTCTATTCGTCCTCGGGCACTCTTCCAAAAACGATCTGATGTCTATATGCTTAACACATGAAATTGGCCTTGGCTAGAATAGCTAATAGGCGGGTAGATTGGTTGTCATACCCCTGTCTTTCCTCTTTCTTACTTCCGAGTTGGTGAGTCACTTGCTAGTGTCGACATAAGCACTTTCTCGGTTATAACTGTTAGTCCTTCTTCCAGCGTAACCATTGGATTCCCAGGAAGAGACGAAAGATACTCGCGAAGAACAGTCAAGTGGATGGAAATAGCATAAATAGAGCCAAGCCTTCTCTAAAAGAAGCAAGTGCAAGTCCCAGGAAAGCAGCTACTAGCTAATGTCAGAGGATCTTTGCTTGATTCGACTTCTGCCTTGATGTGCCTCCTCCTTTTTCAATATGAAATTCGAGATTCACTAGGTTGGTCAGTCACACAAAAAGGAGTAGCGAAGGGTTCAGTTGCATTAACTTCTGCGGATACGAGGGAGAACTCGCTATTCCTAATACTAAGACTGCGTCTCTTGCATACACTTACTAAAATGCAGATAATCTTGAATGACCGTCGGGCATTTTCAGGTGGCGAAAGCCCAATGTATTCATTTTTTCTTTGATTCCGCCCGTAGGCGCTAACAAATAAGTAAGAAGCAGGTCCGATAGTGAAGGGAGAACACTTGCTTGGTACAACTCTCATGTGGACGTCCTGCTTGATACAAGCAATCAGTAGAAAATAAGACAATAGGCAGAGGCTATTAGTCAAGCGGGGGATTCCCTGCATGGTCCAGATCGTAAGGGGGGAATGGTACTGTACTGGTTGCCTGGGAGATGCAGGTTGTTCAGAGCTCTCAATCGATGGATTGGATCAGCCTGGGGCAGTGGGGGATTGAGCTCGGGCCGGGCCTGATGAAAGCACTACGACGAGACTCCACTACGGGTTCTGTCTCGGACGATTGAGTTCAAACCCCTGCTAGCCTAGCTTCCTTTCTGTAGAAAAAAGAAGGGGTGGGCTCACTGCTCACTGGACCTATATCAGTTTTCTACTTCTAGTTCCCGGCTGCTTATGGTATCCAAGTTCCCGCACAATCCTTAAAGTGAGGTATCCTTTCAAAGCAAGGAGCCGTCTGTGCTTAATCGAGCTTAAATTCCTTAATTCTTTATCCCGATGCTTCCCATGTGGATTGAAGGTTTCTCCCTAAGTGGTTCACCGGATGCGAAAACTGGCCCTTCTTAGCTGATCCAAGAAAGGGCCTTCCTTTTTCCTGATCTTCGAAACCCTCTTCAATGCCCATGATCTGATAAAGTACTACTGGAAGTGATACTGAAAGTAGGCTTCCGTCACCTCCGATTGGCTTGGACCAGTTCCGTTCCGTCAACTCACAAGCGTATACTTTCTCCCTTGCCTAACTTGCTCCCCGCTAGCCGATTCGGTGGGGCCGCGTCGTGTTGTCTTGTTTCCGTAGCCGGGCTGTGCGGCCTGGTGCCCTGCGGGGCCGGCCGGCTTGTTGTGTTTTGTTGTGCCGAGTTGGCGTTTCTTGTCTCTTTGATTGGATAAGGTTTGCCGTTCCTCTGTTCTTTGTTGAAAGCCGGATTTCCAGTCGTCAAGTTTCTCTCTTTTTTCGACAACCACTTTTATACTAGTTGATCACATAAAAAGTAGCTCCCTCCTTCCTCTTGTGCAGAATTCTCCTTTTTAAGCCAAAAATACGGGGTTTCTTGAATTGTGAAGATTCGATACCGGGCAGAAAACCTGTTTAAGCCAAAAACACGGGGTTTCATGAACTTTTCCAGTTTGCCACCAGCTCTATGAAAGGAAAAAGGGTTTTAATCAATTTTACGGGGTTTCATGACAAGGTGCAACTTCACCTGAAGCTTTTCTGAAGCAGCTGCCTGTTCTAGTGTAGTGTAGTCAGTTTCGTCAGTGTAGGTCCTTCCCATCGCTCCGCTTGGGCCAAGTCTCTCTATTTTCTCTTTCGGGAGCAGAGCAGTCAAAGAATGAACCAAACCAAATGATTGTTCTTTGAAGCAGCAACCTCACAATCGCTCCTTGTCTTGTTGCCGAGTTGCTTGTTCGTTAGCGCTGCCGTTTTCCTGCTGGAGGTGCAGTTGAATCAGCCATTATGGCAGAAGTTTCTTCTGTTGATTCCGTTTCGTTAGTTGAGTCTGCAGCAATTCAGTTCTTTCTTCTGAAGATACTAGCTTTAATCAGTAGGCTTAAAAGCAGTCTATTGTGGCTGGGCCTACGTTTGCTCCTACGTTTGCTAGTTCCGTGTAGTCAACTAGCGCAGTTCAGGAGCGACACTTTACCGAGTTTACAGGTTCAGGAGATGCAAGAAAGCGAGTTGAATCAGTAACCGAAGCAAGGAAGGCTGTAGTTGAATAAGTCGATCTTGTTTCATCAGCTTATGTTGATTCTTTTGCTTCTTCAGATCATCGCTTACGCTTCTCTTGAAGAGCAGCCTAACTCATAGCAGAGGGAGACCTGTACCTATCAGCCAAATGGGATCCTTCTCCCTGGTACTAAGCCGATAGGGGATGTTCAGACTCTCCATCCTACGTTCTGATGAACAAGGTCAGCCTAACCAAGGAAAGCTCATGTATCGAAGTAGCTGAGTTCTGTAACGAAGGCTGCTGCTGAAGAGGTGCGAAGCCACTCGACCTAAGGCTGCGGCTTCTGAAGAATATTCAGGAGTCGGGGATCAGGCTGGCTCACTAGACCATATGGAGCGGTTGTCAACCTTGAGGACAAGCTTGCTGCAAGGGTAGAATAGCTAGTTTAGTCAAAGCACCCATAAAGCCCCGATCAATGTGCACAGAGTCGTAACCCTATTGCTTTTTTTTTTAGCGTGCGCATCTCTATTAGTCCTGGGTGAAGGAGATCCAAGAGAGGCGACGAAGGCTGCTGCTTCAGATTGAGCTCGACCACCGGGAGAGGCTGCTGCTTCAGTCGACCGAAGGCTGCTGCTGAAGGAAGAAGCAAGTCAGCAGCTTATGAGTGGGGCCCCTTGGCTTTTACTTTTCTTTTGAAGCAACTGTTATAATCCTCTGTGGTGCAGTGCGCTAGGTTGGCATCTATAAGTAGAGCGCTACTTTAGATACGGAGCATACGGAGGCCAAGCAACCAAAGCCGGGGACAATAGTGAAAGAAAGAGAAGGGGAACAAGCGGGGTAGATCGATCAATCAAGGAAGGATCAGTTAGAGGCGAGACTCTATTCAATCGGGGAGGGAAGGCAGACGGGCAAGAATACAGGTTTTAAGGTAGCTAACAGCCCAAGCTCTAAGTGATAAGTGAGTGGTCCGCTTTCAGCTTAAGGGCGAGGGAAGCAATTGCTTCGTTCAATCAGGTAGTTAGCTGTCATCCGAAAAAGCTTTCGAGACCATAGGAGAAGGGAGGAGCTGCTCAACCAGCAGAACGTGGACTTTGAAGAGCACGCATTCAAGATTCGGAAAGTAACCCGAAGGTGTATCTCCGATTACTAATGGTTGCTCTTACAACTAGCTCTTTTTCTCTTTATCATAGATGGCCTCGCGCTTGGTTAGTAACGCGCATACGTTTTCTTGCTGGAGATCAATAAGTAGGCTTTGAAGCCGTTGGTAGGGGTTAGCGAAATACCAAATATGGGTCTTACTTACAGGGCTTACTGACCACCACTTGGCTATACCAGAGGATTAGGTACGCTTTCGGCAAGCTGTCACTCGTAGCTTACTTGCTTCTTGCTAAGGAGATTCAGAATCAACAGAATCAGCCCTCCTAGCTGCTTCAACTAGATCCACTGATTCAACGAGCGCGGATGCTTACTTGGCTCCTTCACTTGAAGCCGTATCTTCCTCTGCCTTTGGTTGAGGCAGCCTTGTCCGGACCTCAACTTTACGGTACGGCCCAGCAGATTTAGGCTTCCTCTCTTGCTTTGAAGCCTGTTTACTACTTCTATAACCGTCAGTTGCTCCGTTTAGTTTGCTAGTGGCTTATCTCTTCTCCTTTCGCTCCTTAACCTCGTTCCTGTTACTTACGTCAAGTTCCTTAGCTCCTTCTACAGATGAGGAACTGGAGCCCGATCAGAGAACCTAGAAAGAGATGGGTAGCCCTGGTCAGAAGCATTGGAAGAAAGCCTTGGTTAGAGATCCTCTGTTGCACATCCTCGCTTCGGTTGTCGGTTGCTGGTTCCTTTGTTTCCGTTGCGAGATCGACTTATTCAACTAAATCTCCTGAACATTCGGCTTAAGTGGCTTCCCTATTTCCTTTTAGTCGAGCCAGCCTTACAGAACCTAACTTTACGGTACCAAAGTCGAATCAAGAGAGAAAGTCAGTGCCTCTGTTAGCTGGGCATTAAGGGCGTCAGGTTGTTATTTGTTAGCTGAGCCTCCACTTGCTCGCTCGACCGGCCCCTCTTGACGGAACTAAACTCTCTCTATCATCTCAAAAGCCGGCTGTGCAGAAAGAGAAAGACGAGCGTCAGCCAAGCGAAGCGAACAACAGCTATAACAACAATTGACATTGCCTGTTCCTGCTCCAGTTCTAGTTCCATCTGTTTGTCTGCTAGTTAGTGAAACTCGGATACATCAATCTCTCTCTCTGGATTGATACCTACTATATCGTATCATAAAAACAGGTTGGTCGAGCGACTTCTATATAGGTGTAGTGTACTTCGGCTAGGGAACTTAATCCCAACTAGAAAGAGAGCCACTTGACAAAACGATAAGGAGCGAGAAAGCTCGTTTCATCAGTCTATCGAGTTTCAACCGAGGCAAGATATGGCACAGTAAGGAACGGAACTAACGAGAAGTGGGAAACGTCAAGTTAAGCCGTAGTTAGCGCGTAGCCACACTACGGCTTAACTGACGGAATGAGAAGTAGGAAACGTCAAGTCAAGCCGTAGTTTAGCTACGCTCGCACTACGGCTACACTGACTAACTATACTTTAATTAAAATTAGGGCCCAGCAAGCGGAGGAAAAGCAACTTTAGCGAAGGTTCAGCAGCCGCAGGGACCATTAGACTCAGGAGAGTAACGCTTAGTGGAGAGAGGGACGTGAGGGTCTTCAAGAGAATTGAGAGAGGATCAGAGATATGGAATGCAGAACGAGCATATTCAATAGTAGAGAGTGGAGTTCAGCTAGGCCCAGGCCCAGCAGCAAGAGACGGCTTCAAAGCAACTTTAGCCGAACGTGAAGGAGAGAAAGAAGTCGGCTTTAAAGCCTACTCCTTTCTAGTTCCGTTCCGTCAGGGCCAGCTAATTCAGATAGAGCGAGCTATGGCAGAGCAGGTTGGGGTTATTCCCCTAATGGTAAGTTCAATACGAGGGCCTAGTCGGTGTTGAAAGAGACGGTTTACTTTACTCGCCTTCGACCCGGCTGGGTTTGGAATACACTAGTTGGGGCAGGTAGACCTGAATAGGGAGAACGAAGGGGTTTATCGGCCTCCTAGAGAGCAGCTTTCATTGGTTGTTGGATCGCAGGCTAGGGGATAAAGATCCGCGAGCCTTCTTTCTCTCCCCCTTCCGTTTAGAGGCTTGGTTCGGCCCCTGATTGCATCGCCTTGTGTAGCACCTGAGAAATCTTTGTATTGGATCACCTGGGTCTTGATCCTGGTATTGCAGTTATGGGAGATGGAGCCTACCTATTAGTTGATCATCGGATCCAGTTCCAGTGTTTGCTTGCTTGTTTGCTTCCCCTTCGGAGGTTGGATCACCAGGATCAGAATGAAGAGAATGAGAGCTCGGAACTTCGAAAGATGGGTGGCCACCTGGAGAGTCATTTGCAGTACCTGGGGCCGGATGGGAAGTAGATGCATAATCAGGAGTTGTGGGGGAAGATAGCTAGGTATCCGCCTAAGGGGTTACTACTTCACCAGGTTGAGGCAGCATTCGAAGGTTTGAGGGAGAAGGCAACTCTCCTTCTTTGCTTTTGTCACCAACCAGGCCAGGGGTTTTTACGAATAGAGGGCAGAGAGCTACGAATGATTGTTTGGAGCCTTGATGCTGGAAGCATTGGTTTCCAGGACTGGAACAAGAGAAAGAGGAGAGGAGCTTGAATCGGAAGGAAGATCGGAGAACCTGGAGGGATAAATCTCGTAGTTGGTTGGCTTACTCCCCGGTGCATTGGAACCCCGAATGGAAACAAATCAAGGTCTTAGCTTCCGAGCTCTTCTGCTGCCACTGGTTCCGGTGGATCGAATCGAAGGTTGGTTGGGATGCGCTTAGCAGGTGGAGCTATGGGGCAAATGGAAGAATATGGCTTCCCTTGCCGTTAGAGGTGAAAGGATGGGTTTCCAAGGTCTTCGTTCGAAGGTATTAGATAAGATGGTTCGGGTCCAGGTTCATAGATTGCAGGAGATGGCTCACTGTCCTTATTATTATACCTAATAACGTCGGATCGAGGGACAGAAATCACTTCATCGATAGCAGCAGTTGGGGTCATTCCATTCGATCGATCAAGAGCAGAGGAATCCAGAGAACAGGAGCAGGAGAGCTTAGCTTGGCCTTTGTTTGGAGCTTCTATTCCTGTTTCAGGGCCAGGAGACGAAGAAAGATAAGAAGAGGCTGGGAGTTCGCTTCCACTGGATTCGATATCAAGAGATAGCTTAGAGGGCGCCTTTCAAAGGTCTTAGTGAAGGGCTTAGGCAGCTTCCTTTCCTTCTTTCTTTTGATGGAGCAGATGGCTATTGACCCAATTAATTGCCTTATGGAGCCTCAACTGATGGCTATCAGCTGCTTGCTGGAAGGGAATAGAAAGCTTGGTAGTTCCTGCTTAGCAGGTGGAGTAGCCCTTCGCCACCAGATGAATAATTAGCAGGAGATGGGGTCTCGATAAGAGGTTTCGAAAGGGATTAGTTCATTCGCAGGAATGGTCTCGGAGATGGCTTATCTTCCCTCGGATGGAGCTTCTTACCTTCCGTTGGAGATGCAATATATGGGGAAAAGAGCTAAGAGGTTCCATGGATCCATTAGTTGGTTCCGGTTCCTCGCTAGGGGAGAGATCCGCATCGATAGGACATGGAGATGTGGGCTCAGAAGGGAGTGGAATAGAGGAATTTTAGAGCTTAGATGCCGCCACTGGAGGTTCACTTGCTTACCTTGTCGGGTCACCTGGAGAGGTCGGTCGAAGGTTGCATTGGATTCAAGGACGGAGAAGCAGAGTTTGCTAGTTAGCTTTCCTTCATCACAGGGGTTTCGTAACCAGATTATTATCCATCACTAATCGAGGGATCTGAACCCAAGCATTTGATTCTTTCTCCTGCTTTTGGACCAAGCTAAGGGGCCGCCCCGATGCAGCTAGAAATGGTTGCTTGTACGTCGGAAGACAAGGAGAAGAATCAAAAGAATTGCCTTATGATGGCACGGGATGAGTTTGCCTTCTTTGGCTTCTCTTCCTGTTGGATACTGCTATAGTCCCTGGGCTTTCTTCCTCCCAATGGGGGTTGATCCCAAGCATCGGAATAGAAAGCTTAGTAGTTCCGCTTAGCAGCGGAAACGAGAGAAAGGGAAAAAGGTGAAGCTGGAGCTTGTGAGCCGGCCTGCCTTAATTCGTTCGTTTGAGTGAGCTGCTTATTGGTCGGATCCAGCCGGTTCTTTCATTCCTTGGTAGAGATGGAACAAATGCTTTCCTATTTTTATACACGTTTACTCGCTTTCGAAGGTCTAATTTCCGGGGTTTAGGCAGCTCATTAGAAGCATTGGTTCCCAGCACTGGGACTGGAAATAGAATGCTTAGAGGTTCAAGTTGTACCGTTCGAGGGATGGTTATTGATTCGAGTAGATGGCCAAGCAATGGATTGAATAGCAGAACTAGAGCCTTGAGATGGAAAGCTTTAGCTCAGCTGGCTAGCACAAGAACGAGAAGAAGATCACTTGCTGTTAGCTCACCAGGGAATGGATTAAACGGATAGTTCGGAGGTTCGATTGGAACTGATGGAGACAAATAGGGATAACGATGGGACGTTGAATGATGCCTATGAGTTCCCACCGGAGAGACATTGGAAGGAATAGGAGTTCTGCTTGAAAGGGATTCGTTTGAGTCACCATTCGATACGGAGGGAGCGGAATAGGAGTTGGAGTCTCTCCTTAATCGGGGGAGACCCAGAGTAAGAGGTGAGAGTGGGAAGTAACGGATGTAGAGGCACACATCCATCCACCAACCCCTCAGCAGATGAGAGGAGTACTGAGTACTCCTCTGGACTTATTCACCAACTTCCGTAGGAGGAAGAGAGCCAGCCTCTGCTTCCTAGATCTTCCCTGAAATGTCTCGGCGAGTCTCGGGCGGGAAGAAGTCCCTATCTGCCTCTCCGGGCCCGGGGTGAGTCTTGCCCAGGAAGTTCTCTATCCCTTCCCTCCCTCATTCTCTGGAAAAAGGAGATCGGAGGAACGGCCAATGACGAGGGTTAAGGTTTCCCAATGGCGAGAGTTAAGAGTTCCAACCCCCTGCCCTTAATGAATGCTCATACCTATTAGCTGGCTATAACAACTGAGAATTCCTTTCTTCGGGATGGGTCTGTGGGCGGGAGTTAAGAGGTATAGACCCACCCCCCACCTCTTCCATTGACCAGGCGTCGCCCACCCTTGCCTTTCTCTATCCCTTCCCCCCTAATTCAATCATTCACTAGGAGGCCAGAGGGAAGGGCTTCAACTCGACCGACTCGATCGCCTCGACCTGGCTTTTAAGGTGTGCTGCAGAAATTCGATAGCTCGATCAGCTCGACAAGCGTTATAACATATGTAATAAGAATAGACGGAGAGGAGCTTGCTCGAAGAGAGATCTCTCCCTGCTCCAGATTTGAAAGGGCAAAGGGCTAAAAAAACGGAAGGAATGGATTGCTGCGCCGAGGGCCTCTACAACCAACAGAAAAAACT